TCCAGAAAGACTCCAGAAGATGTTGATCGTAAATAAGAAGACTTTTTACGAAAAAACAGGAATAGATATTCGCATTCATATACATAAGAATTATGTAGGAACCAAAAGAATCTTTTCTTTCTTTTTGAAAAGACGTGAATGGATTTCTTTGAAGTAAGAAGACTATTCAAATTATGATATTCGTGGAAAAAAAATCGCAAGAAATGCAAAGAAGGAACATCTTTGATCCAGCATTGAAGGATTTGAACCAAGATTTCCAGATGGAGGGGATGGGGTATTAGTAGATCTGACACATAATTTAAATGCGAGAATTTATCCTCTAAAAAGGGAAATATTGAATGAATAGATCGTAAATTCTGAGATTTCGGTATTTTTTTTTCTTCAAGGGAAGATACTAATCGCGACGAGAATGGAATTTCCAGAATGACTCCAAAACCTTCTGATACCATTTGAGAAGAAAAATGAGAAGAAAAAGAATTCTTGTGACCCCAAAATCCATTTTGGTTAGACTCATTCAACGAAGAAATCAACGATTTCTGTTGATACATTCGAGTAATTAAACGTTTCACAAGTACTAAACTAGATTTATTGTCATAACCACTAATTTCCACAGGTTCGTAAAAAATCAAACTATTTAAGATATGATCATGAGCAAGTGAGTAAATAGACTCCTTCAGGAGTAGCGGATATAGGAAGTTTTGTTGCCGAAATCTATCTTTTTTCAATCTAAATATCCTTGTAATTCTGCCATTTACATAGATTTCTACTGAGGGAGGCACTTTTTGTGTTATGAAATGATACATGATACATAGTGCAATATGGCCAGAACGGCGTATGTGTATTAGTATATTGTTTATCTTTATCTTATACTAAACTCCTATAACTAGAATAGAATTCTAAGAAGTAAAAGATTATATAAAAGTAAGAACAAATAAAGAATATATACCCCGGAGACAGAGAGCCCAATCTACAGATCTTTTTCCTTTCCCTTTCTATACAATTTGGTTTTCTTTTCCTTGTTAATATAACTAGAATAACAATAAAAAAAAGAAGGAAAGGGGTCAAAATCTTTTATTTTCGCACCTTGATCACTCTTTTGACTTTGGAAAAGATATTCTTTTTTTTATCACTATACTATTTCTTCTACACATCCGTCTCCAATCCATAATAAAGAATAATTAGGATTAATAAAAAAAAAGAATCAATGGTCCCCTCACAATTCACAAGAGAACCTTTTCCCACATAAGGCACTAATCTATTTTTAACGTCTAATTAGTAATTTGATCGGGTAATCATTCAAATTAAGAAGGGAAGCTCGTTGCTTTTTTGTCTTACTCGAATTGGAGCCATAAGGCTCTATCCATTTATTCACTAGACCCGCCTATCAAATAATTTACTGAACTTCAAAATTTTTAGAAAAAGAAAAATTCTTATGTTCGTTCTATTATGAGTACTAGATTTCTTCTTTTTCTATGATTCTATTATTCTTTTGTCTATTTTTCTATTCTTTTTACGACATGCTTTTTTTTCCATTCATTACCTTTCAGGATCAGTCGCGGTCTTATAAACTCTACCAATAGTCTAGACGAATTCCTTCATCCAAATGCGTAAAAGATCATAGTCGCAATTAAAAGCCGAGTACTCTACCATTGAGTTAGCAACCCGGATCAATATGAAGTGTAGATATGATCGAAATAAAAAAAAAAAAGAAATTCAGCAAACCCATCCATTTTACTAAAGTCAAGGAAAGAGCCAATATGGAGTGAGGAGAAAAAGATCTATTTATCTACGATCAAATTATATTTGTTTGAGACGCCGCTGTCAATATGAATGGACTTTTTCAAAAACAAATTTCAATAAATTCTAAATTATATAGAAATTTGTGTTGGATTAGCACAACATAAAAACATAAAGAAGAAATAATAAATTGGAGCAAAAAAAATAAGGAATAAGTTAGAGATAGAAAAAAATATCGAATTTTTTTAATCAAAAAAAAGAAAGGTACAATACAAATACAAGAAGAAAGATTACCCCCCCCTTGTTGGGGGGTTCCACAACAAGAAGCAAGAAAAAAAATAAGAATAAGATAAGTATGAATAGAACAAGAAAAGAACAAACTTTGAATAAAGAATTACACAAAGATAGGTACTAGTTACACTACCCTTTTTTTATTCATGACTCTAGTTTTTCCTTTCTTTTTTATCAAAAGAAACTCGAAATTCTTTAAAGAATTCTGCCTTCCTTAAAATATCATGAACAGTTCCTGTGGGTTGCGCACCTTTTTCAAGGAAATATAAAATAGCAGGAACATTTAAATAAGTTTGATTCTTTATCGGATCATAGAAACCTACTTTTCGAAGATCTCTTCCTTCTCTTCGGGATCGAACATCAATTGCAACGATTCGATAGATGGCTCATTGGGATAGATGTAGATAAAAGATGCCCCCCTAGAAACGTATAGGAGGTTTTCTCCTCATACGGCTCAAGAAAAAATGATTCTAATTTCTAGAATTTCTGTTTCTATCTATATAGATAGAAATAAAAAGAGAAATGTATCCATAAAGAATTAGACTGTAATTTGAGCCTTTTTTCCTTACAGAAAAAAGAAATCTTATTCGTACTCCTAACTCAAGTTGGGTAATTTTCAAAGAGTTCGAAAGGAAATCCTTAGAATTTCTTGAGCTGTCTCTAACCTCTTTTTTTGTCTCCTTTCGGATCTCTTTTTTTACTCATTCTGATCCAATTGTTGAGACAAGTGAAAATAGTGTTTCCTTGTTCCGGAATTCGTTGTCTTTGCTTTGAGCTTTGTGAAATCATTGGGTTTAGACATTACTTCGGTGATCCTTGCTCCTTTTCAAAAAGGCAGCAACATACCTTTTGTTTTTTGCTATTTCTATGGAAAAGGGAAAAATCATACGAAAGATTGATTCCTTTGTGATACACTCTTGATCAAAACAGTTTGAAAATTTCGACAAATTTTACTTTTTTATTTCAAACTTGTTCAAATTTGAACCTCTCCATTTATCTATATTTTAGATATTGATGATATATTTACAAAGTTGGTCTAACTTATTGATTGTAACTAACCCTAGATTATTCCCCCAAGAAATGAATCAATCATTTTTGCTCGAGCTCCATCATATGTTATACCATTATATAGCATTAGTCTTTTTATTGAGATTTAGCAACCCAAGACAAATGAAATTAGGTTCCTAGCAGAACAAACTATGTCGAGACAAGAGCATCTTCATTCGTATAGAAAATGATGGATGTCAGAATCCACAGCCAATCATGTCCTTCAAGTCGCACGTTGCTTTCTACCACATCGTTTCAAACGAAGTTTTACCATAACATCCCTCTAATTTTATTGGAATTTGGAACCGTATGCAATTGATTCAATATGGAATCATGAATAGTCATTGGCTGAACCGATACATCATAATCCACACTTATCTATCTATCGATAGATAAATGTTTATCCGGAAAGTATTTCACTTAATTTCACCCCATATTTTCTCATATGAAGAAAATAACATGAAAAAAAAACAAATCAGTTTTAAGCAAACTTATTTACATCTTCAACAGATCTTTCGGGATTGTCCATCATAAAAATCCCTCTAAAAAAAAAATTAGAAACCTCAAAAAAATCCTTTGACTTTACTTTCATTCAAATGAAAAATAAATCCCCCATGAATGGATAAAAATTTTATCCACTTGAACTAAATAATATACTAAACTAAATGTAATAATTATGTATTTATATATAGAATATTTAGAATAGATATAGAAAATATTTATGAAAATTATATGAAATTAATCTATTCTAATATGAATATTATGAATATTTTCATATTTTTTATTTATGAATTATGATTTGATGATTATAATGATTATACTATTATGATTTACGTATTATTTACCATCTTCAATTGAATCTGATTTTCATTTAAAACAGAGAGATGGTTTGAGAATTTCTTTGTTTTCATTATTATGGAGTAAAATGAGTCTCGTGTAAGGTAAGATCAAAGAGAAAATAAGAATCCGAGGAGTCTGATCTTTTCGTATTAATCTCCATCATAGAAAACAAAAAATTGTTAATGAAAGTCATCATTAATATTTAAGAATCAAATACTTTAGTAAAAAAAAAAGATATGATTCTAAGAATGATTCATAGAATTAAGATTGATAACATTGTATCCAACATTAAACAGAAAATTGTTTAATGAAATTCTAAATTTCAATAGAGAAGAATCTTTCGTTTATGATGGAAACGATCTGGGACGGAAGGATTCGAACCTCCGAGTAACGGGACCAAAACCCGTTGCCTTACCGCTTGGCCACGCCCCATTTTGATTTTGTATAAGAAAAACTAAGCTAAATATTGGTTATTCGTCAATAACCAACCAAAATAAATATAGGACATGTTGTCGCTAGGATTAAACACAATACATATAGAATCAAAAAGATTCATTGATCATTACATCGAATTCAATTAAGATATTATATGAAAATAGAATTCCTTGTATTCTCATTTGATTGGAGAATGTAAGGAAGGATTCTTGATGGGGGAGAAGTCAAAGAAAAAGAAGAATTTCTTTCTTTTATCCGCCTTTTTCTTTTTAAATTTTCCCTCAGAAAAACAACTCAATCCAATCTGATAATTTATTATCATTTCAATTGAATTTTAATATTTAAGAACAAAAAAATGTTTGTTATGGTTAATATCTTTAGTTTAATCTGTATCTGTCTTAATTCTACCCTTTATTCGAGTAGTTTTTTCTTCGCCAAATTGCCCGAGGCTTATGCCTTTTTCAATCCAATCATAGACATTATGCCGGTTATCCCTTTACTCTTTTTTCTCTTAGCCTTTGTTTGGCAAGCTGCTGTAAGTTTTCGATAAAAAAAGATGAGATTTTGATCCTAAAAATCAATAAGATCAGATAAGTCTGACATTAGGAACCCTAGATTCAAAAAGCAAAATTTTTTCTATTTTATATTCAAATTGAATTTGAATAAGGGGGCGATTATCTTTAATAAGTTTAGTTCTTCTTTTGTTATGACCTTTCCTTTATAAGATCCCATACAATACCTAATTAGAGATATGGCAAGAAATTTTTAGTAACGAAAAAATCTGAATCTTATTACATTAGAAAGAAATTTGTGAAATGAATTAAAAAAAAAAAAGAAGTTTTTTTTTTCATCTTTATAGCGTCATATCAAAATAGTGTATAGTGTGTGTCGTAAATATAGGTGATCTATTTCCTTAAAAAAAATGATCTTATCTTGGAGATTTGTAATGCTTACTCTTAAACTCTTCGTTTACACAGTAGTAATATTCTTTGTTTCCCTCTTCATCTTCGGATTCTTATCTAATGATCCGGGGCGTAATCCTGGGCGTGAAGAATAAAAAAAAGAGATGAGATTCGTTTTTAGTTTTTCCTTAATTTTTTCATAGGTAAATGTATCAATAAATGGAAAAGATACTAGATAAAGATAAAAGATTGATAAAAGAAAATAATCAAAATTTCTTCCAATTCTCAAATTTTAAGTGATCGGGGGGGGGTCGGAGAGAGAGGGATTCGAACCCTCGGTACAAATAATTCGTACAACGGATTAGCAATCCGACGCTTTAGTCCCCTCAGCCATCTCTCCCCATTCCAAATTGGAAATTTCTCATGTGATGTGACACGTGAAGTCAAGATTGAGAACAATTTTTATTTTCCTTCTTTTTTGATAATGATTCGAAACAGATTTCTCCAATAGAAAGAATACCTTACTTCTTTTATTTTGTACAAAAGGTTCATTTCCCGGCCTGGTTAAGTACTGGCCGGGCCAGTACTTCTTTTGTTCCAACGAATCAATTTCATTTTTTTTTTTGATATCCAATCAAAATTGTTCTTGAAACAAGAAGAGCAATTTTCATTTCCATTCCTAATTATTAGAAATTCTATTAGATAGATTATCTTAGAAATTCTTTTAAGAAATTATCTATATCTAGATTAATATGATTATAAAGGAAGTATTAAGAAAGAAAAGAAAGAAATATATCTGATAAGATCAATAATATCAAATAGAAAAGACATATTTCTAAATTGAGACTAGAAATAATTTACTTGTTCAAGGCAAAGGACAAGTGAGGCCAAATCTACCCGAATTCATAAAATCTGGCAGTTCAAGTGGGGGGAGGTTGAAAAAAAAAAAAAGTAAATTCAGTAATGACTTACAACAACCAAACAAAAAAAAAGACTTATAACTTTAGTACACTATTTCAATTTGACTAAACTTTTTGTACTTTTTTTTTTCAAGTTTTAAAGCCCGCGCCGCGGAGGAACAAAATACGTGTTAATGCTGTAATTTTCATAATTCGGATGCTATCTTGACTGCGTCTAATTACTTTGTTGGACAAATGGTACATTCATACCCAATAATGAAGATGTAGCGGGTATAGTTTAGTGGTAAAAGTGTGATTCGTTCTATTAACAACTTCAATAGTTAAGGGTTCTTTCCATTTTTTTTTCATATTCCGATCAAAAACTTTATTTCTTAAAAAGATTTAATCCTTTACCCCTCAATAGGATATTTGAGGAAAGAATATACATTCTCACGATTTCTATCCAAAAGTCAATCAGAATTTTAATAAAAAAAAAATTGGATTATGGAGTCAAGAAGCATAATTTTTTTGATTGGTTCAATTCTTCCAATTGAATGAGTATAAATAAAGGATCTATGGATGATAGTATAAAACTTTCAATCGTAACTAAATCTTCAATTTTTGCGCTGGAAAAGGGAGATTGAAGCCAAATAGCTAGAAAACGATGGTTTTGGTTTACTAGAACCCTCGGCTTATTCTTTCAGCTCGGTAGAAACAAAATTCTTTTCCTTAGGATCCCACGAGTAGAAATAGGGAACGAAGTAACTAGACTAGAAAGATTTTATAGAATCCCCCCTCTTCTAGAGGGATCATCTAGAAAGCGAGTAGCTTTAGATGCATTCGGAAAAAGCTGACATAGATGTTATGGATCTCATTTTTTCTCTGGTGGGAATACATCGATCTTCCATAAAGGAGCCGAATGAAACCAAAATCTCATGTTCGGTTTTGAATTAGAGATGTGAAAAATGATCAACCAACGTCGACTATAACCCCTAGCCTTCCAAGCTAACGATGCGGGTTCGATTCCCGCTACCCGCTATATATTCCTTAACTTCATATGATATACATCCTTCTTTATTATTGTATTCCCTAAATCCGTCTAATCTAATCCTTTTTCTTTTTCTGAAAAAATGTGAAAATAGGAATGAAGGGCGTCCATTGTCTAATGGATAGGACAGAGGTCTTCTAAACCTTTGGTATAGGTTCAAATCCTATTGGACGCAATTTATTTCTATCTATCTATTCTAGATAGAGAATAGAATAAAAAAAAAAAGAACTTTCTTTTCTATTTTTTAAAGGATAAAGGGCACTTTTTTGAAGAATTCGAATCAGAAATATTTATCAAGGAT